TAAGTAAATAAATCCGAAACATATAAAATGCGGTTAATCCCGCTGTTGAACAAGCTATTATTGCAAAAATTGGCGAAAACAACAAACTATCATTAAGAATTTCATCTTTAGACCAAAAACAAGCAAGGGGGGGAATACCACAAAGAGAAAGGGTTCCTACTAAAAAGGCGGTTTTTGTAATCGGGACATGTTTTGTCAAACCACCCATAAGAATCATATTCTGACTTTTATCGGGAGAATATCCAACTATAGCTTCCATTGAATGAATAATGGATCCAGATCCTAAAAACAACAAAGCTTTTGAATAAGCATGAGTAATCAAATGAAATAAAGCGGATCGATAAGATCCCATACCTAGAGCTAACATCATATAACCCAGTTGAGACATTGTAGAATAGGCTAAACCTCTCTTAATGTCTTTTTGAGCAAGAGCTAAAGTGGCTCCTAAGAGTACTGTTAGTATACCTATCAAAGATATTATATACATTATAGAAGGGATAACTATAAAAAGAGGCAGAAGACGAGCTACAAGAAAAATTCCTGCCGCTACCATAGTAGCAGCATGTATAAGAGCCGAAATAGGAGTAGGGCCCTCCATGGCATCAGGTAACCATACATGAAGAGGAAATTGTGCGGATTTAGCAATAGGACCCACAAATAATAAAAATGCACACAAAGTAAGGAATAAGAGATTTACTCTATTATTTAAAATTAAATTATTGAATATTTCGAACAAATCCTGAAATTCGAAACTCCCTGTTATCCAATAAAGACCTAAAATTCCTAATAATAAACCAAAATCCCCTACACGATTAGTTACAAAAGCTTTTTGACAAGCATTCGCTGCAATCGGTCGTGTGAACCAAAAACCTATTAATAAATACGAACACATTCCAACTAATTCCCAAAAAAAATAAACTTGGATCAAATTAGAACTAGTAACTAATCCTAACATTGAAGTATTAAAAAAACCCATATAAGCAAAAAACCTCAGATATCCTTGATCATGAGACATATAATTGTCACTATAAATAAGAACCAAAATCCCAACCGTTGTAATTAATATTGACATAATAGAAGTAAGTGGATCAATAAAGTAACCGAACTCAAACGAAAATTCATTATTTATGGTCCAAGACCACACATTTTGATGAATGCAACTTAGAACAATTTGTTGAATAGATAGATAGAGTGAAAAGATCATAACTATACTTAACAAAAAAATACTCAGAAAAGTCCACATACGGCGAAGGTTTTTTGTTGCTGTCGGAAAAAGTAGAAGTCCAACTCCTAATAAAATAGGTACTGGGAGTGGAATGAAAGGGATGATCCATGAATATTGATATGTATGTTCCATAAAATAAAAAATCCTTTTTATTTTATTCTTAAATTTTTTATTTCTTATTCACTGGTTTGTATATATATATTTTTTCAAAGGGGATAATAAAAAAGCACGAGATTTTAAACCTAAATATAAATTTTTTTCGAATTAGTATAATCCTTCAGAAATCTTTGAAAAGAAATATATATTCAAATAAAAAAAGTAGAAGTGATTAAATAATATTACTAAGTTACTGTCAAAAAAAATTATTTGTCTTTTTTTTTTATTACTACTAAATAAAATTGTGATTTTTTGCAGATACAGAAAAAGTGAATTAAAATTCCGTATTATAATAATTTATATACATATATTAAGAATAGAACAAAGATTTACACGACAAAAAAATACTTAAACTTAATATTAATTATATACTAAAAAACCTTTACCTAAAACAAAGTTATTTGAGTTTGATTATTTAGAATTATTAAGGAATGAATTTGAATTATGGAATTTAGTGATTATCTTCCAGTACACTAAGTGAGCTTTTTTTATTTGTAAGAAAGATTATTATAATCGATATTTTTTTTACATATGATGTGAAGAAACCTCATAATTTTTTTGATAATCTAAATAGATTAATTAAATGAGCACTCTCGTCCGGATTTCAAACGTTAAAAAAAAAAAAAAAGTAAAAAACAGTTGGGTTTTAAACTTTTGAATGTCTTTTTTGTTTTGAAAATAATATATAATAAAATAAAATTTGAAAGAAAAAAAACTCGATATGGAGTACGAAAGAATAGAATAATAAATGTCTTTGACATCCAATTATACCACTGAAAAAGTTTTTTTCATTTTTGAATGGCAGTTCCAAAAAAACGTACTTCTATCTCGAAAAAGCGTATTCGTAAAAAAATTTGGAAAAGGAAGGGATACTGGACATCGTTGAAAGCTTTTTCGTTAGGGAAATCACTTTCTACAGGTAATTCAAAAAGTTTTTTTGTACAACAAAATAAATAAAAAACACTATAATAACTAGAATTAGCCTAACTTAAAAACAAATTTTTGAGAATACATATAAAAAAATGTGAACCAAAAGAGGAAAAAAAAAGACAATATATAGATAAAAAAGAAAGGTTCACATTTTTTTTAGTTAAAAAAAAAAAAGGGGGAAATTCTTATTTTTACCATCACTACCTTGATGCAATAATAAATAAAGATCTTTTATTTATTCATTAAAAGTAAATAAAAGATCTTTAAACAAAATCAATAGGTTCTTCAAATTAATTAATTTAAGTGAAAAAAATTTGAACTTTATACCTTTAGGAATTATTATTTCTCTAAATTTTTATATTCTTTACTTGTAATCAAATTGATAAAAGCATCTGGCCACAATAGGTGAATATTAGATAATATTAATAAATAATAATATATGACATGATTTTTATTTTTAAGTGATCACAAAATCTTATCTTTGTATTGTACAATATAAAAAGATGAAATAAAAATATTTTTTTATTTCAAATTTCTAAGAATTTTGGAGAGGTTTTCGTTTTTAGAAAAAGCATTTTTTTTAATGGAACTTTTAAATTTTATCATTTTTTTAATCATATAAATGAAAAAAAAAATGATAAAGAGCATTTAGAGTTTTGTCGTTGGGTTGAAGTCCCAATTATTTGAATTTAGTTAAATTTTTCATTGTATTCTACAAAAAAAGATAAAGGACAAAAACTGAATTTAAATAATTTTAAATAACTTAGATAAAAAAATCTTATTTGAATTAAAACCCACAAGACCTATTTAACAAGTTTTTATTCATTAAATCAATTGTAAATTCCAGTCAATTGGCTAAATTTGAATCTCGACGATTGAATAAAAACTTGTTAGTATTGTTTTGAACAAGTTGCCGCTATGGTGAAATTGGTAGACACGCTGCTCTTAGGAAGCAGTGCTAGAGCATCTCGGTTCGAGTCCGAGTAGCGGCATAAGATCTTATAAAAGAGATATTATAAGTTTTATAATCAAAATAATACCCGACTTTTTTTCTAAAATCGGGTAAAACCTAGTATTAATTTATTAATTTTTAACAAATTTTTTATGATTTTTTCAATTTTAGAGCATATATTAACTCATATATCTTTTTCGGTCGTTTCAATTGTACTGACAATTTATTTTTTAACTTTATTAGTAAATTTAGATGAAATTATAGGATTTTTTGATTCATCAGATAAAGGAATCGTAATTACGTTTTTTGGTATAACAGGATTATTATTCACTCGTTGGATTTATTCAGGACATTTTCCATTAAGTAATTTATATGAATCATTAATTTTTCTTTCATGGACTTTTTCACTTATTCATATGGTTTCCTATTTTAATAAAAAACAAAAAAATCACTTAAACGCAATAACTGCGCCAAGTGCTATTTTTATTCAGGGTTTTGCTACTTCAGGTCTTTTAAACAAAATGCCTCAGTCTGCAATATTAGTACCAGCTCTTCAGTCCCAATGGTTAATGATGCACGTAAGTATGATGATATTAGGCTATGGCGCTCTGTTATGTGGATCATTATTATCAATAGCTCTTCTAGTGATTACATTTCGTAAAGTCGGACCCACTTTTTGGAAAAAGAATATAAACAAAAAATTTTTATTAAATAAATTATTTTCTTTTGATGTATTTTACTACATAAATGAAAGAAATTCTATTTTACTACAACAAAACATTAATTTTAGTTTTTCTAGAAATTATTATAGGTATCAATTGATTGAACAATTAGATTATTGGAGTTTTCGTATTATTAGTCTTGGATTTATCTTTTTAACCGTCGGCATTCTTTCAGGAGCTGTATGGGCTAATGAGACATGGGGTTCATATTGGAACTGGGATCCAAAAGAAACTTGGGCATTTATTACTTGGACCATATTCGCAATTTATTTACATATTAAAACTAATAGGAATGTTAGGGGTATAAATTCTGCAATTGTGGCTTCGATAGGTTTTCTTTTAATTTGGATATGCTATTTTGGCGTCAATCTTTTAGGAATAGGTTTACATAGTTATGGTTCATTTACATCGAATTAAATATAAATAAAACAGTAAAAAAAATAATAAAAATCCAAATAAAAAAAATAGCATCTATATCTAACTTCATATAAGTTAAGAAATCTAATTTAGTTTTAGTAGTAAATCATCAAGAACCTTTTGAATCAAGTAGTACAATGATTCAAAAGGTTCTCACAATACAAAGACCACAGACTTCTGATTAGAATTCCATTTAATGCTTTTTTTTTTCTCCTGAAAACTATCCATAAAAGTAATTAGATAAAATGGATTCGACCTTATCACTTGCTAATGAAAGCACAAAATCAGGATAAATCCCAATACCAATTATGGGTAGAAGAATGGAGATTGAAAGAAATAACTCTCGGGGTCCAGAATCAAAAAAAGAAAAGTTTTTGACATTAATTAACTTGTATCCATAGAACATTTGGCGTGACATAGATAATAAATATATAGGAGTTAATATCATTCCAATTGCCATTACAAAAATAATTAAAATTTTTGAAATTAAGAAATATTTTTGGCTGGTAATTATTCCAAAAAAAACGATTAATTCTGCAACAAAACCACTCATGCCTGGCAATGCAAGGGAAGCCATCGATAAGATAGTAAACATTGTAAATATTTTTGGAATGGAGATAGCCATTCCACCCATTTCATCAAGATAAACAAGCCGAATTCTATCATAACTCGCTCCTGCCAAGAAAAAAAGTGCAGCACCAATAAATCCATGAGAGATTATTTGTAAAATAGCTCCATTAAGTCCAGGATCCGTTATAGAACTAATACCTATAATTATAAAACCCATATGAGATACAGAAGAATAGGCTATTCTCTTTTTTAAATTACGTTGACCGGGAGATGTTGAAGCTGCATAAATTATTTGGATTGTACCGACTACCATCAACCAAGGAGAAAACATAGAATGAGCGTGAGGTAATAGTTCCATATTGATTCGAACCAACCCATATGCTCCCATTTTTAATAAGATTCCAGCGAGAAGCATACAGGTACTGTAATGTGCCTCGCCGTGGGTGTCAGGTAACCAAGTATGTAAAGGTATAATCGGTGATTTGACGGCAAAAGCAATAAGAAATCCAATATAAAATAGTATTTCGAGTGTGACAGGATAGGATTGATTAGCTAAGAGTTCTAAATTTAATGTTGGTTCGTTCGAACCATATAAACTTATACCTAAAACTCCTATTAATAAAAAAATAGAACTTCCTGCCGTGTATAAAATAAATTTTGTAGCTGAATACAGACGTTTCTTTCCACCCCACATGGATAAAAGTAGATAAACGGGAATTAATTCTAATTCCCACATGATGAAAAAAAGTAGAAGATCCCGAGAAGAAAATAATCCTATTTGACCGCTGTACATTGCTAACATCAGGAAATGGAATAATCGGGAATCCCGAGTAACTGGAAAAGCCGCTAAAGTGGCTAAAGTAGTAATAAATCCCGTCAATAAAATCGTTCCTATAGAAAGTCCATCTATTCCCATTCTCCAATAAAAATCTAAAAAATTGATCCATTTATAATCTTCGGACAGTTGAATTAATGGATCGTCCGTTTTAAAATTATAACAAAAAGCATAGGTCGTTAGAAGAAGTTCTAAAATACAAATGCATATAGTATACCATTTATTGACTTTATTTCCCCTATGTGGGAGAAATAACATTAACGAACCGGCCGATATTGGAAAAACAACAATTATTGTTAACCAAGGAAAATCATTCGTGGTAAAGACAAGATACACCAGGTCCAAAGAACGCGTACTCAAAAAAAATAAAATTTAACTTTTTTGAGTACGAGTACTTGTCAATAAAAAAAAAATAAAATGTATTCAAAATTTATTCAAACGAGGTTTTCGGTAACGTATCAATAAGCTAGACCCATACTTCTAGTTGTTTCATGCCATAAATAAACTCGAACGCTCAAAAAATCCGTTGGACAGGCGGATTCACATCTCTTACAACCAACACAGTCCTCGGTTCTTGGAGCGGAAGCTATTTGCTTCGCTTTACATCCATCCCAAGGTATCATTTCTAATACGTCTGTAGGGCATGCTCGGACACATTGAGTACATCCTATACAGGTATCATAAATTTTTACTGAATGTGACATAGGATCGATAGTTTTTTGAATGTCATAAATTTTCAATCTAGTAAACTTCTAACTGAATAATATATTAAAATACTAGATGAAGCAATGATTTCCTTTAATAAAATTTTTGTAATGAATTCTGGCTCAATTGATAAAAAATGGGGCTAAAATACTTGGATTTATGAGATTTTCACAAATATAATCTAGTAGGTCAGAACCGATTATATATGCAAATTTCAATCTATAATTTTTTTTATACTACTTATTTAATAAGGTCGATTGATTGATGCGAGTCGATTTTCTGTTACGATAAATTGACGAGACTATAGCTAATCCAATAGCTGCTTCAGCGGCTGCAATTGCTATAACAAAAATACAGAAAATATCCCCCTTTAGTTGGGAATTATCAAAAAAATCAGAAAATGTTACGAAATTCATATTAACTGCATTGAGTATAAGTTCAAGACACATAAGAGCCCTAACCATATTTCGACTCGTGATCAATCCATAAAGACCAATCAAAAATAAATAGGCACTCAAAACAAGTACATGTTCGAGTATCATTCAGCAACTCCTTATCAATTTGGATTCATTTAAATATGAAAAATAATTCACCGGATTTAATCAACTAGAATATAACAAAAAAGTACGAATAAAAACTATATTAGGACAAAAAATTTTAAATATATATATCAAATATCAAAATTCATATTTTAAATATGAAATAATATTCAATCCAATTTAATTGAATGAACGGAAAAAAATATCATAACATACACAAAGTTTTCTTTGGTCTTTATTAATTCGAACGTTTTTTATTGACGAGCCACAGAAATTGCACCTATCAAAGCAACTAAAAGAATTATTGAAATGAGTTCAAATGGAAGAAAAAAATCTGTTGATAAATGAATTCCTATTTGTTGACTATTACTTATTAAATCTTGCTCTAGAATCTGGTTTAATCTTGTAGTCCAAATAACCCCGTACCATGACGTATCGAGAATAGTAGACATTAATGAAAAAAGAATAGTTGTACAAACCAACGAAGTAATCCCATTCCCAACGGTCCACAGATTGGAATCTGTAGAATATTCTGAATCATTCATGAACATCACAGCAAATATGATTAAAACATTTATGGCCCCCACGTAAATAAGGAGTTGTGCAGCAGCTACAAAATGAGAATTTGATAGAATATACAATAAAGATATACAAACAAGAACAAATCCTAAGGAAAAAGCTGAAAATATTGGGTTGGGAAGTAAGACCACTCCCAGACCTCCTACTAGAAGACCGGATCCCAGAAAAACTAAAAGAAAATCATGTATTGGTCCAGGCAAATCCATTATATTATTAAAATAAGAAAAAAATCGAAATCCTTTTCATGGCCTTATTAATTTAACCGGGAAATTAGTTTTTAATATGTTTCTAATAGAGTGAAATTAGAATCTAATGCATATGAATTGATGTAGATACAATTATTAGACAGTTTCTCTTTTTTTATTCTAAAGTGTATTTTCAACCTATCTATTTCAGGAAAGTAATTACGAATATATTATATTAAAAGAATGAGCCTTAATACTTAATATCATTATATAAATATAAATTGTTAATTAAATTCTTTATTCTTTATATAATTCAAAATTTTTGAAGTCTTTTTTTAATCAAATTAATGGGTTTACCCATTTATTGTTTGAGGTGAATTCAAAATTGTTCGAATAGTGTAATCGTCAATTACTGACATTGGTAAACGACCCAAAGCTATTTGATTATAATTCAATTCGTGACGATCATAAGTTGAAAATTCATATTCTTCAGTCATTGACAAACAATTTGTTGGACAATACTCAACACAATTACCACAAAATATACAAATTCCAAAATCAATACTGTAATTAAGCAATCGTTTTTTTCGAATATTAGTTTCCAATTTCCAATCAACAACAGGCAGATCTATAGGACATACTCGAACACATACTTCACAAGCAATACATTTATCAAATTCAAAATGGATTCGACCACGGAAACGTTCCGATGTTATTAATTTTTCATAGGGATATTGAATAGTTACAGGTAAACGATTTGTGTGGGATAAGGTAATCATGAAACCTTGACCAATATACCTTGCAGCTCGTAGGGTTTGTTGACCATAATTCATGAACCCGGTTATCATAGGAAGCATATTGTAATTATCTATGAATAATTTTATCTTTGTTTCTTTCTCTTGTTTAAAACAACTAATGAATATATTGGATTCATTTTCAATTTAGAGTGAAAATAGTTGGAACGAAGTTGTTAATAATAGATTACCAAGGGAAATAGGTAAAAGAAATTTCCAGCCAAGATTTAATAGTTGATCCATTCTTAGCCTAGGTAAAGTCCATCTTGTTGCGATAGAAATGAACAAGAACAAATAAGTTTTAGCTAATGTAATAAAGATACCAATTGTTGTTCCAAAAATTTGATCCCTTTGAAATAGCTCCAGAATAGATATATACGGAATAGAAATATTCCAACCGCCTAAGTATAGAACTGTTACAAATAATGAGGAAATTAATAGATTTAGATAAGAAGCAACGTAAAATAAACCAAATTTGATACCTGAATATTCAGTTTGATAACCTGCTATTAATTCTTCTTCCGCTTCTGGTAAATCAAACGGTAACCTCTCGCATTCTGCTAGGGAAGAAATTAGAAAAATGATAAAACCTATAGGTTGACGCCACAAATTCCATCCCCAAAAACCATATTTTGATTGTGCCTCAACTATATCAACTGTACTTAAACTGTTAGATAATCCTAGTCGGTGATAACATTACTATTTTCAACGCTATTACAAAACCGTACATGAGGTCTTCGCCTCATACGGCTCCTCGGGGGCCATAAATAAATCTAAGGACCAGAATTAGTATTATTTAGATGGATATGATGTGTTCTAAAATAGATTAAATATAAATATATCTGGAATCCCGAATTATACCAATGGAATTCTGTCTGCTCAAATTTTAAGAATAAAAAAGCGCTTCGGAATTCATCTCATCCTTTACAAATTTGAATTTCTATTTGTTGAGTAATAACTTAATCCTTTAATAAGATACTCCTTGTAAAAATAAAAATAGGTATTTCAGCCCATCGTGGTTTTCAATTACGAAAAAGAATTAGATATCCTATTAGTTTATTATTCATGACAGAAATTCTATTTTATTTTCGAAATATAGGAAAAAAATATCCTAGTTTCGTTCCTATTCTTCTTTCTTTTTTAGAAAAAAAGTTGGTGAACTTATAAAAAATAAAGGATTATTTCGTTTCTGATAGTCATTACATTTATAAGTGGATAGGAGCATACTCTGAATCGGAATCTTGGGGAGTACTGTCTAATCATTTCTACTAATTTTAAGCCCCAATTAACCTTCTTTTTTTTTCTTATGTTATGCATAAATATCCTTTTCAATTTGGTTAACCTCTATTACAAATTCTTTGTGTATTTTGGTGTTTCTAACCATCCACTCACTTTTACCTAATTGCCGCTCACTTTGTAATACATGTATGTTAATCTATATAACTGATAGTGAAAACGTTATACGGTTAAATATTTTTAACCCGCTTCAAGCCAGGATGACTAATCAACCAACCTTGGGGTAAAGTGATTCTTACGCTTATGTTTATTTCCGTTTAACCTTTGTACATAGGAAATGAGACTCAATTTTTCTTTTTACTGCTAATTTCTGAGCAGTTTTTTTCACTCATATATAACTATCAAATTCCTTTTTCTTTTATTAAGATTAACCCGAAATATAACGATATTTATATATTCCGCCTTTTAACTTATTCGTCTAGAAGAAACGGAATAGTAAAAATAAACGTTTATGTTTCAACGAATCGCACGTAGAGATATTGATAAAACACATAGAGTTAATGGTATTTCATAACTAATCGATTGGGCAGCAGCTCGCAGACCACCTAAAAAAGAATATTTATTATTTGATCCATATCCTGACATAAGAAGTCCAATAGGAGCAATACTTGAGATGGCAATCCATAAAAAAATACCGATATTGAGATCCGCTAAAACAAGGTGATTACTAAAGGGAATTACTGAATAACTTAGTAAAATTGAGATAACTGCTATAGATGGTCCAATACTAAATAAAGGAGTATTTCCTCGAGATGGACGAAGATTTTCTTTGAAAAGTAGTTTTGTCCCGTCGGCTAGAGCTTGAAGAATTCCCAACGGGCCGGCGTATTCAGGTCCAATACGTTGTTGTATCCCTGCAGATATTTCTCTTTCTAACCACACAATTACTAGTACACCTGTTATGATTCCCAATACAAGAGAAAATATAGGGACAAATATCCATATGAGTCCATAGACCTCTTTTAAAGATTCCAATCTAACAAAAGAATTTATAGTTTGGACTGCTGTTGCATAAATTATCATTTTAACGATCAACTTCTCCCATAATTATATCTATGCTACCGAGTATCGTCATAATATCAGCCAATTTCATTCTTTTAACTAGTTCAGGAAGAATTTGCAAATTAATAAAACCCGGCGGTCGGATTTTCCATCTCCAAGGAAAACCACTTTGATCTCCTATGAGAAAAATTCCTAATTCCCCTTTTGGAGCTTCAACTCTTACATAAAGTTCTTGTTTCGATAATTCAAAAGTAGGAGAAGGTTTTTTACTAATGAATCGATATTCAAAATCATTCCATTCTGGATTCCTTTTTCTATCAAAGCCTCTGCTTTCTAAATTCTCATAGGGACCCCCCGGAAGTCCTTCCAGAGCCTGTTGAATAATTTTTATGGATTCTGTCATTTCGCTAAGTCGTACTAAATACCGAGCTAATGAATCTCCTTGTTTTTGCCACTGAATTTCCCATTCAAATTCATCGTAAGACTCATAACGATCAACTTTACGAAGATCCCATGGTATTCCGGATGCGCGTAGCATTGGTCCGGATAAACCCCAATTTATTGCTTCTTCCCCACCAATAATCCCAACTCCTTCAACCCGTTCTAAAAAAATAGGATTTCGTGTAATCAGTTTTTGATATTCAACAACTTCTGTTAAAAAATAATCACAAAAATCCAAGCATTTATCTATCCAACCATAAGGTAAATCAGCCGCTATTCCTCCAATACGAAAAAAATTATGCATCATTCTCATACCGGTGGCAGCTTCGAATAGATCATATACAAATTCTCGTTCTCTGAAAATATAGAAAAAAGGAGTCTGTGCACCAATATCTGCCATAAAAGGACCGAGCCATAACAGATGAGAAGCTATACGACTCAATTCTAGCATAATTACTCTGATATAGCTGGCCCTTTTAGGAACTTGAATATTTCCCAATTGTTCTGGTCCATTTACTGTTATTGCTTCTGTAAACATAGTAGCTAAATAATCCCATCGCGTTACATAAGGTAAATATTGTATAATTGCTCGGTTTTCTGCAATTTTTTCCATTCCTCTGTGTAAATAACCCAATATGGGTTCACAGTCAACAACATCCTCACCATCTAGAGTAACAATTAAGCGAAGAACCCCATGCATGGATGGGTGGTGAGGTCCCATATTGACTATCATAAGATCTTTTCCTGTAACTGGTCTCTTCATAAGTTTTTCCTTGATTCGTTCTGGCATGAATTAGATTGCTGAAAAAGCAGTTTATCAAAAAATTCAAGATCTAAAAAATTCACTAATTCACAATTTTTGAATTTAACGAGTTTTTAATTCCCGAATATTCAACTGATTAATTAATTCTTTATAACGTACTCTATTTTTTTTTGACAAATAAGCCAGCAGTCGTTGACGTTTTCCCAGAATTTTTCGTAGACCCCTCTGAGATAAATAATCTTTTCTGTGCAATTCCAAATGTGAAGTAAGTCTTCGTATCTTATTAGTAAAACTGAATACTTGAAATTCAACAGATCCCCTGCTTTCCTCTTTTTGTTCTTGAAATGAAATGAATGCATTTTTTATCATAAAAAGAAATCCTTCCCTTTTTAATATGAATTGAAAGATATGAATTTTACTGATCAGTAATAATAATGGTAGTTTTTTTGTACGAGGATCTGAATTTAATTATCAACTTCTTAATTCTTCATTTTATAAAAAAAATTTACATTTAGATCTAAAAAAGGAGGATTCTGTTAATTTATTTATGGCTCCGCTCGGATTGGTATCTATGTCATTGATTAAATTAGTATCATGTATAAAGATTGAATTTAAAACAATTCCTCATATTTCATACAGTTGTTTTCATATACCGTAACTTAATATATTATATATAGTAAAAAGGATCTATCATTAATGAAGTGGAAATCGCGTATACATGTGTATTCTTATCATACTGAAATGATTTCCGTTAGTAGTATTAAACCAATAACGATTCATACAAGCTAAATCTTCTAATCTAAAATTGGGCCAAAGAAAGGATTTGAATTTCATTAGGTTTTTTTTATCCTTAGCAAGATCTTTCTTTTTATCCAAAACTGTGGTCAAGTTTTGAATATTCTTATCAAATCTGGAATTTCTATCCCTCGCATTTTTTTTTTTTAAGTTGAAACAAATTAGAATTCGAAATTTTCTACGTCGTTTAGGGGATAGAATATTTTCAGGGACAAAGAAATCATAATTATTTTTTTTTCTATTTACAGTTTTGTTTTGATATTTTGTAATGGATTTTTCAATTTTTTTTTTAGCAATATAGCTTTTTTTTTTGTATCTTTTACTTATTTTGTGTTTATTTTTATTAACCAACGAAATACCTATGGTTCTATATATAATAAGTTGTCCATCATTTTGTACAGACAAACGGACAGGTTCAATAATCAATATTCCTTTTTTCATTAATTTTGCAAAAGTAAAATTCTTTTCAATCATTAGAATGTCTAGGCTCATCTCTCCTCTTTCAATAGAAGATATCGCTATTTCGTTTGGATTTTTTAGTCTAACCAAGAGACAGTATACTTTTACATTATTGAGAATTTTTTGATTAAAAAAACAATTCCATCGCAATTGAAAACGCGAATATCTTGTGAGAAATAAATCAAGTTCCGCTTCTGTATTGCTTTTGTATTGTTTTTTATTTTTACGTTTTTTTATCGTCGATTCTGCATAATTTTCTTCAATATTTTTTTCTTGATTTAATAGAGCTGATTCAGGATTTTTTTTTTTTTCTTTATCTGATTCAAGCTCGACTTGACTGGCCGATTCTTTTTCTTCTTTATTTAGATTATAAAATCGAAGCGATTTTTTTTCATTTGATGGTATAAAACCTTTTTTCTTTCGAGTGATCTTTTTATTAACATTTATGTTTTCATTAAAATTTAAAAGAAGTAATTTGATTGGTATGACCCACGGTTTCATTTTATATGTACTAGAAAATAAGAAAAATTCTGGAAAGAAAAAAAATTCAAAATTTGTTATACGACGATTTAGTATTTCTTCATTCATTCCCATCCAATCAAAAAAGTTTCTTTTTTGATTGGCAAGACCCGTCTTAGTTATTTTATCAATTCTTTGATAATTCTGAACTTTAGTATTAATATATTTTTTTTTACTCTTGGTATCAACCCAAGGCTCAATATTTACTTTTTTTGTAAACCAAAAGTTTAGAATTCTCCAATCCAAATATTTTCTATGCCGAATTTCCCCTATACCCCGAATATTATATTTTTCTAGAAAACAAGAGACTAAACAATTATCGAGAGCAATGCCTATAGACGTGTCAAAAGTTTTTTCTGTAGAATGAATGGATTTGTAGCAAAAAAGATTATATATAGAATTTTTTTTTAAATTATGTTTTGGATTTAATAACGAGTCGACCTCAAAAACACTTTGTTTTTTGTAATTATCAAATTTCTTGTTTTCATATGAATCCTCTTTGGTTAAACTTGGATTTAGAACTAGAGAATTTTGGTTTATTTTCTTTTTCCATTTTTTGGTTACTAATCTAGCCCATGCAATTTGAGGTAAATTGTATTGATAATTACTTCGTAACCAGTTTTTCCATTGATTTACTTCGGAATTCAAAAAGGTTTTATCTTTCAAGTCATAATGAAAGATTCCTTGTTCTTGAAAAAAATCCTTTATTTGATTCTTAACAAAAAAGGATGTTATGCATATGTTATATTCAAGAACAGCCTTTAATTTAGAAAAGTTACTAACTTGAATTTGTGATAATTTGTAAAATACATATGCTTGTGATAAAGAGCATAGGTCATAACTAATTTTTTTTTTATTGGATATTAAATTTTTTATAGTCGAAATAAAATAAATGGTATTTTTTTTTTTATTAATTTTTTCTCCTTTTTCTTCAGCCTTGCAAATATATTTATCAAGAAATGTTTTTGTTGATTCAAAAAAAAGTTTTGTAGTAATTCTTGGAATATTAATGATACCTAAAAAAATGGCTATAGACAGTTGTTCAATACAAAATTTAAAAAAAAAAAGAGATTTACGAATTAATCGGATATTTTTTCTTTTGAATGTCTGCCAAATTTTTTTTGATGGCTCAATTTTTTTAGAATCATAATGCAGTTTGTTACAACTATTAGTTAGGTTTTGTTTTTCTTTTGAAATTTCTTCTATTTGATTTCTTATTGTCTTTATTCTATCAATCACATTTTGGATTTTGTTTTCGCTGAGTGAAGAATTTGTCCACTCCATTGATTTTTTTTTAACAGATAGTTCATGAATCATCTGATTACTCATTATTGAATCTTTTTTAGTTTCATTTAATTCATATATTTCTCTCGGGCCAAATAATGGAATTCTATTTCGTTTTGAAAGGTCTTTTATTTTTCCTTTTATAAAAAGAAAGTTTTTGAGAATCCAGTTTTTAATTTCTTTTGTGACTTTTATGAAAATTGTTGCTCTTTCTTTGAAAATCCTTAAAACCAGAAAAGACTTAGTTTTGAATTTGTTGATTCTTTTTGTTAATTCTTTAGAAATAGGTTCAAAAAAAGAAGGCTTTTTTTGGGCGGAACCAAATGGTAGTTCGGTTTCCATTCCCCAAACTGTTAAAAAACAAAAATCATTTTTTTCTCCTTTGTCTCTTGTTTTTTTTAATCGAGCCTTCTGAGATGATTGAAATTTAGATTTATGCCAAGGTTTAAGATAAAAAGGAAATAGGATTTTTATCTGAATACCATCCGTTAACCAGTTTTTTGGAAATTCTGTTTCGGATAGTTGAACCCCATTATAAGTGCATTTAACATGCATTTCACGTTTCCAATCCTTTAAATCCTCAGACCACTCGGGAAATTGAAATAATAACATACGGACGCTATTTTTAATTATTATCAATAAAGGTAATATAATATATTTTCTAAGAATAGATTGAGTTACTAAGAGAGAACCTCTTATTATTTGAGCAAATAGGAAGCTATCCCAAGTTTCGGCAATTTCTATCCGCCTTTTTTCTTCTATTTTTGATTGTTGTTCGTCTTTTTTATCAAATTTTTTTTTATTTTTATTTTTCCACATGAAATTGCTAAGAATTTTTTTTTTTAGCCCCCATATATCAAACGAAAAATCAAAAAGTTTATCTATTCTATCAAAAAAAAGGGGAGAATGTACTTTTGCTTGAAAAAATTCCCAAATAACAGTTTTACGCCTTTGGGAACGCATGGATCCTTTAATTATCTCTCGACGAAAATCAGATTGTTGTGAATAACGGATCAAAGCCATTTCATCGTTTTGATCAGAATTTTGATTATCTTTGAGATCTTTGAGATTTGTATAAATCTCGTTATGGGGCTCTTTATCAGTAAAAACCACTACACGTTTTGCTTTTCTTGAACGAATTCCAGGCTCCATTGTTACATTTTCTTCGTTTTCGCCTTCCAATTCTTCCAACTCACTTATTAATTTGTATGACCATCGAGGAACTTTTTTAGTGATTTCACCGAAATCCATAAAATTTTTTATAAGAGTTTGATCATTGCGATCAGTTATAACGACATCAAATAAAAATTTGAAAATTTTTATTTCTTCTTCTGAATAAATTTTTTCTTCTTGGGGTTCTGAAAAAAAAGAAAGTTTTTTCTCTATTGACAAAGATTCTCGATTCCATTTTTCTATTGTTTGCTCAAATTTGTGATAATTAATCTTCAGAAGTATACTATGAATCTTGTTTATCCAAGATCCTCCTATATTTTTTTTTATATAGGTTTCGGTTATTATTTGGAATTGAGGTAATTTTTTGATTCTTCCCCGAGAGACCCCATGCAAAAATGGATCATAAATTTTAGGTAAATATTCTTTTTTAGTTTCGTTATGGCAAAATCGAGTCGTTTTTTCCAGTATATTTTCAACGGACCATTCTTTATCTAAACCGTCAATTCTATTTAAAAATTCTTTTTTTAAGTTTTCCTTGTTTTCTTCATTGATCAAACTCCAATAAGTAGAAACTTGGTCAGAGGATCTTTTTTCTCTTGTAAATGAAAGTATCTTTTTTTGTATCATTTCAAAAAAAGTATAAAGGTTCGGGGGATATGTAAAAGATATTCGTTCTTTTCCATCACTTTGGCATGTATAAAAAAAATATTGTGACATTTCATTTCTTACAGTATTTTCAATTTTCTCATTTTTGATATATCGATTTGGTCGATTCCATCTTTTATAATCGAAAACTAGAGTTACAAAAGGTTTTTCAAACCATAAAAAACGATCCTCTTTTTTTTTTATTTTGAAAAATTCTAAATTCGAATTTTCTTTATTTCCATCTAGATTTTCAG